GATAAAGTGGCTGAATATAGGCGATAGATTGTAAATTTATTTATAAGCATTAGCTTTTTTATTAGGTCTTAAAGTATAATAAATATGTCGGATTGCAAATCTGGAGATGTGCAGAGCACTATGGCTTATAGGATTTAAAAGGGTTTACTTTTTTTAAGGGCTTTGAAGGCACTTAGTTTTAATAACTTAAAATCCTAAGGAATAATAAAAGTTAATGGAAATATTAGTCCAATGAGATTGAAGAAGATAAATGAATAAAAATATATAGATTTATTATTATATTCTATTTTGTTATAAAATGATATAGATGGGCTTGATAATAAAAAGAATGGAATAATAATTCGCAAATAAAAGAATAAAGTAATAAGGGTTGAGCTCAAAAGGAAGACCAAAGAAATTACTATATTAGAATCTACTATAATTTGAATTAAAATTCACTTAGGAATGAATCCAGTAAAAGGGGGTAATCCCCCCATAGATAAAAGAGCTATAGGAATAGCTAAGGGGGTAATAGAAGTTAAAGGGGAGAGAGTTAATATAGAAGAGATATTATAGATTTGAAGGTAGTTAAACAAAAGAACAACGGAGATAGAAATAGTAGAATAAAAAATGAAATATATTAATCACATTGTTTCTCTGATTGTTAAAGCTATAAATATTCAAGATATATGATTAATAGATGAAAATGCTATAATCTTTCGTAAACTTATATTGTTCAAACCCCCTAACGCTCCCACTACGGCTGAAAAAATTGCAGATAGGATTAAAGTTTTAAGAATTAGATTAGTTTCCATTAAATAGGAGATAAGTAGCATCGGGGCAATTTTTTGAACAATTATTAAAATAATAATTTGTGTTCATATAAGCCCTATTATTACTTGGGGAAATCAAAAATGGAAAGGAGCTGCTCCTAATTTCAATAATAATGCTATTAGAATAATAAAAGATGAGATATAAGGATAAGTTAGAGCTAAAGAGGTTGATATAATAATTAGAGATGAGGCTAGAGCTTGGACTAAGAAGTACTTTAATGCAGCTTCTGATGAATAAGAGTTTATTTTGGTAGCAATAAGAGGAATAAAAGACAATAAGTTAAGTTCTAACCCAATTCAAGCACCAAATCATGAAGACGAAGAGATGGATAAAATTAAGCTTATAATTAATAATAAGAGAAAAAAAATAGATGAGATTGGAATAGCCATTAAAAAGAGAGAGGTTTACTCTCATTTACGGGGTATGAGCCCATTAGCTTCATTAGCTTATCTTTTGAAGTGTTGTTTATTAGTGTAAAGTTAAGCACATAAAGTTTTGATCTTTGAGGAAGCGGTTTAATTCTGCTGTAAATAATATAGGTAACAACATAATTACATGATCAGCTCTATCAAAGCTTTCCTTTTAAATCAGGCACTATATTGTAATATTAAAATTACAAAAAATATAACTTTAAAAAATAGTTAATATAAGTACTTATTTAAGAAATATAAAAAGTTTTTAATTTAATTAGTAATTTACTTAAGCTTAAAGATAAAGCTTTTTTGTTGAAATGAATAGTTTGTATAAGGAGGTGTTGTATAAATACTATTGTTATTGGTATAGTAAAGTTAAATGGAAGTTTATAATATATATGTTATAAACTTATGTGTAATAATATTTATTATTTATATCTTTTTTATAATTAATATAATGCACATATAATTTATGTGTGTGGGTTATTTTGTAACATTTGCGTGTAAAGTAGTAGTATTATGCTCATTTAGTGTATTATATAGTGTATTAAATGATATCTCTTGTATACACATCTAAGGGGTTATAGGTAGTATTCTTAAACTATGCCAATGGTAATTAATAATTAGATTTGATTAAGAGTTAAAGTTTTATTATTTATTAAACTTTTGTAATATTATAGAAATTGTGCTAAAGGTAGCACATAGTGTTTTATAAGCAGTGTTTAAACTAAGATTTAGGATTTAAGGTAAATAAATAGGCTGTGGTTTAAGATAAAGTTAATTAGATTTTATAGGAAGTAGCTGCTAAAGGTTAGACTAAAATTAAAATAATAGAAAGAAATATTATTTAAGGAAGGTGAAACCTTGGGTTTGTGTATAGTGTATAACATTATACATAATAATGTTATAAATAGATAATGATGTAAATATTTAGTTCTCATATTATTCTAGATCTGATATAGTTTAATAATACCTGTAATAGAATAATAATTCTAGTCTCTTTAAATCTGAAGTAATTCCAGCGGTCCTTTTGCTTTTCTCCGTTAGAGAGAAGGTGGAGCGAAAGAGAGCTTGGAATTACTTCAAACTGATTAGATCCGTTCCCCCATTATTTAGCTTAATGTATGAGGTCTAGATGATAATCAGATGGGCATTAATGAGAGTCACGGAGAATATATAAGAACTTAGTTTTAGATACACTTATAATTTATATATATGGACTATTTTTCTAATATTTTGCATGTAAGGCAGGAGTAGTATATGCTCATTTAATGGACTATAACGTACATTAAGTGGTATCCTATGTATACATCTAGGGGTATGTAAGAGGTATTATTATAATATTCTTAAATTATGCCAATGGTAATTTATATTTTAATTAAGAATTAGATTTGATTAAGAGTTAAAGTTTTATTCTTTCTTAAGCTTTTGTAAGACTATAAAAATTGTATGAAAATTAAAGTGAGTAATTTAATAAATTTTATATAGATTTAAGTAAAAAATAAAAATTATAATTTATAATAAATAAAATCTCAGCATAAATCATTAGACAATATATGTAAATGTGATCTGGTAATAGTCAGAAACCTGATTAAATATTGTGCCAGCAGTCGCGGTTAGACTTTAGGGTTGGGTGAAAGTTATTGGTTTATTAGTTAAGAGAGGATTATTATAGGTTTAAAAAAATAAAAAGTGAAATTAGATTATTTTTTATAAATTAAATTAATTTAAACTGAAGCTAGAAAATTTCTAGGCCTAAACTAGGATTAGATACCCTACTATACTGGAGTTTAATAATATAACTTGAACATTAACAGTTATAATCTAAAAATTTGAAGAATTTGGCGGTGGTTTAGTCTTGTCAGAGGAACCTGTTTTATAATCGATACACCACGAAAATCTTACTTATTTTTGTTAAATCAGCTTGTATACCATCATTATCAGATAATTTTTAAAGAAATATTATTGACATTTTAATTATAATTGAAATTAGATCAAGGTGCAGCCGATAAATAAGTTTAAATGGGTTACAATAATCTTAAATTACATGGAATGATTTTTTAAATAAGGTTAAAAAAGAGGATTTGATTGTAATAAAAGCTTAATATGCTTAAAAGATAAAAGCTCTAAATCATGTACATATCGCCCGTCGCTTTCATTTAGAGATGAAATAAGTCGTAACATAGTAGGCTCACTGGAAAGTAAGCCTGGATTAATCAAAATAAAGCTAAACAAGTAAAGCATTTCATTTACGTTGAAAAGAGTTACCGTGCAAATCGGTTTATTTTGATACCTTATAAATTGGTTAAAATTATAAGTTTTATGTGTTAAGAAATCAATTATTAAAGAAAAGTAAAAGTTAAATAAATTCTATTTTAAAGCTATAGGTTAAAAGTACTGTAAAGGAAATTTTAAATTTGTGTAGGTATTATTAGTAGTTATAAAAAAATGTACCTTGTGTATCAGGGAGAATCAAATTAATTTGGTAAAGACAATAATCTCGGAACAAAAAAAGTTAAGTGATTGGTAAAGTTTTTGTAGTATAAAAATTTTAAATAATAACTTAAAGGTGAAATGCCAGTTGAGTTTTGTGATATCTAGTTCTTTGAGAAATAAATTTAATTTAGATTTTAATTTTAATTTTAATTAAGATTTAAGAGTAGGAGGGTTTAGCTTCTTATTCAATAAGATAGGTCAATAGTTTATTATTTAAATTATATTTTTATCTAGGCTTAAGAGTAGCTATGATAATATAATGTTCTAATAAAAATATAATAATTTAAAATATTTATGAATTACTTTAAATTTTATCAAAATATTAATGGTATTTTTTAACATTAAGAAAAAATGGTTCTATTAGTAAAATATATTGTAAATTAGAAAAATAAATTAATTTTAAAAATTTAAATATGGGGTGATATAATAAAGGAACTAAGCAATTTTATTCCTTGCCTGTTTATCAAAAACATGTCTATTTGGGTTTATATATAGTCTGGCCTGCTCACTGACACAGGATTGTTTAAGAGCCGCGGTATTTTGACCGTGCAAAGGTAGCATAATCATTAGCTTTTTGATTGAAAGCTTGTATGAATGGTCGCACAAAGGAAAAACTGTCTTTATTGTAAAATTAGAAATTAACCTCTAAGTGAAAAGGCTTAGATTCTTTAGGGGGACGATAAGACCCTATAAAGCTTTACATATAAGTAGAGTTTACTTAATTAAAAAGTAAAAGTTTAATCTAATTAATGTGTTTTGTTGGGGCGACATAAATATAATTTATATTAACTGTTTATAATTTAATACAATAATAAATGATTTTAATGTAGTTGATCCTTATTAAAGATTAAAAGACTAAGTTACTTTAGGGATAACAGCGTTATTTCTTTTGAGAGCTCCTATCGAAAAAGAAGTTTGCGACCTCGATGTTGAATTAAAATATCTAAATAATGCAGCAGTTATTTAAGAAGGTCTGTTCGACCTTTAAATTTTTACATGATTTGAGTTCAGACCGGCGAAAGCCAGGTCGGTTTCTATCTCCTAATTGAGGAGTTATTTTTTTAGTACGAAAGGATTGAGAAGTAAAAATTATTTTTGAATTGATTACTATTTTGGCAGATTATATGCGTTAGGTTTAGGACCTAATTAGATAGAGGTTTCTATAGGTAGTTGAACAATTAAAGCTAATTGTTTTGTGATAGAGTTTATTCAGATTGTAAATTTTTTGATTTTAATTATTTGTGTTCTTATTGGAGTGGCCTTTGTAACTTTATTAGAACGTAAAATTTTAGGGTTTATTCAAATTCGTAAGGGACCTAACAAAGTGGGATTTATAGGACTTCTGCAGCCTTTTTCAGATGCAGTTAAATTATTCACTAAAGAGCAAACAATACCAACTATGTCTAATTTTTTAGCTTATTATTTATCTCCAGTTTTTAGTTTATTTTTGGCTTTATTGGTTTGATTAGTTATGCCTTATGAGATTGGGATGTTTAGGTTTAATATAAGAGTTTTATTTTTTTTTTGTTGTCTAAGTCTCGGGGTTTATAGGACAATAGTAGCTGGGTGGTCATCTAACTGTAAATATTCTTTGCTAGGAAGACTTCGAGCGGTAGCTCAAACTATCTCTTATGAGGTAAGGTTAGCTTTAATTTTATTATCTTTTATTATATTAGTTGGGGGTTTTAGGTTAGAGTTATTTAATAAATATCAAGAAAATTGATGGTTTATAATTATTTCTATTCCTTTAAGTTTAATTTGGTTTAGATCTTGTCTAGCAGAAACAAATCGAACACCTTTTGATTTTGCAGAGGGAGAATCTGAGTTGGTTTCTGGGTTTAATACAGAATATAGAAGGGGAGGTTTTGCTTTAATTTTTATAGCAGAATATGCTAGAATTTTATTTATGAGGGTTTTATTTGTTATTATTTTTTTAGGTAGAAGACCATGTTCGGGGTTATTTTATTTTAAAGGGGTTATAATTTCATTTATATTTGTATGGGTTCGTGGAACACTACCACGGTTTCGTTATGATAAGCTTATACACTTAGCTTGAAAAAGATTTTTACCAACTTCAATTAACTATTTAATTTTTTTTGTTGGGCTTAAAGCTTTATGCTTTAGTTGAATTTAATCTTTAACTAAATTAGTATATTATTCAGTTATTAAGTGATATTTACTTTTTATATATTTTCAAAATATATGTTTTTTATAAACTAAATAACTATTTAAGTATTTTATCTCATAAAATTAATATTAAAGGGTTTATAATAAAATATAAAAAATATAATACTGTTAAAATTTGACCAAGTATAACATAAGGGTCTTCTACAGGGCGTGCACCAATTCAAGTTAATAGAATTAAAATAGAGATAAGCAGTCAAAATATTACTTGGTTTAATGGGTAAAAGGTTAAACTTCGGAATTTGGAAGCATGAGTAAAAGGCAGAATCATTAAAATAGCAACAGAAGCTACTAGGGCAATAACACCTCCTAATTTATTAGGGATAGATCGTAAGATTGCGTAAGCGAAGAGAAAATATCATTCAGGTTGAATATGAGCTGGGGTTACTAAAGGGTTTGCGGGAATAAAATTGTCTGGGTCTCCTAATATATATGGATTTATTAATGATAATAAAAGTAGAAAAGAAATTATAACAATAAATCCTACAATATCTTTAAAAGTAAAGTAAGGATGGAATGGAACTTTATCTAATTGACTTGAAATTCCTAGGGGGTTATTAGCTCCTGCTTGGTGTAGGAATAAAATATGAATTATAGATGCAGCAGCAATAAGAAAGGGTAAAACAAAATGGAATGTAAAAAAACGAGTTAATGTTGCGTTATCTACTGAAAAGCCACCTCAAATTCATTGTACAAGGTCTGTTCCAATATATGGAATAGCTGAAAATAAATTTGTAATTACGGTAGCTCCCCAAAAAGACATTTGTCCTCATGGAAGAACATACCCTAAAAAGGCAGTAGCTATAGTTATAAATAAAATAATTACTCCTACCATTCATGCGTGGAAAATAATATATGACCCATAAAAAATACCACGTCCAATGTGTAAATATAAACAAATAAAAAAAAAGGAAGCCCCATTGGCATGTATAGTTCGAAGAAGCCAACCATAGTTTACATCTCGACAAATATGTGCAATTCTTGAGAAAGCTAAATCAATGTGGGCGGTGTAGTGTATAGATAGAAATAATCCTGTTGAAATTTGAATAATTAAACACAATCCTAATAGAGATCCAAAATTCCAAAATAAAGAAATATTAGTTGGAAGGGGCATGTCAATCAAAGCTCCATTAACAATTTTAAATAAAGGGTGAGATTTACGTATAGGGGTAGTCATTAGTTTATTAGTCGTAAAGGCCCTTTGAATAGGTTTGTAATTTTAACTACAACAACCAATGTTAGGAGGAGATAAAGGATAATAAATAAAGTGAATATTATATTTGAGTTTCTATAAATTCATCTTGTAATTAAAGGGGTAGATAATTTTACATCAATTGAAGCTGTAGGTAAAGAAGAAAAATCTACTATCAGAATAGGGTCTATAAATAAACATATTAAGAAAATTAATAATAAAATTAATAAGGAAGTAAACATATAAAAAAATGAGAAAGAGAAAGATTCATTAGAGGCTAAAGAAGCCACATAAATAAACAATACCAATATTCCCCCTAAAAAAATTATAAATAAGATATATGAAAATCAAAAAGAATATAAGGATATTCCTGTGTTTAAAGAGATTCTCACGGTTTGAATTAATAATGTTAATCCTAGGGATAGAGGATGAGTTAGACGTGTGAATAATAGAGCTAGTGTTATAATTGTGGGAATAATTAATAAGGTGATATCAGAGAGTAGTTTATAAAAATATTAGTTTTGGGAATTAAAGATAAAAGTAATTTTTTCTCTGAAGCTTTAAGAAATAGTATTCATTATTGGCTTACAAGACCAAAGTTTTCTTTAAACTATTAAAACAAATGACAGATCTTAGTTTTATAGTAGCTTGTTCATTTTTTACGATTTTTTGTGGTTTATGGGGGTTTATAAAATATCATAAACATCTTTTAAATTCTTTATTAAGATTAGAGTTTATAATATTAGGAATTTTTTGATTGTTAAGAGTTCAAATATCGGGAGTAGGAGGAGACATTTATTTTTCTTTATTTTTTTTAACTCTAGCAGCTTGTGAGGGGGCTTTAGGATTATGCCTTTTAATTTTTGTGGTACGTAGTCATGGTAATGATCGATTTTCTAGTTTTAATTTATTGGAGTGTTAAAATTAATTTTGCCTTTAGTTATATTGATAAAATATATAAAAGTTTGTAGTGTGGTTCAAATTGGTTTGTTAATTGTGAGGTTTATAGTGGGTTTAATAGGGTACCATGATTTTTATTTTTATGGTATTGGGTTTAGTTTGGGAATTGACAGTGTAAGTTATATTATAATTTTATTAAGGGTTTGAATTATATCTTTAGTATTAATAGCTAGTCAAAAAGTAAAATACAATAAAAACTTTTATGGGAGATTTATCGGTGTAAATCTTTTATTATTGATTTGTCTTTTAATTACTTTTTCTTCTATAGAATATATATTATTTTATATTAGATTTGAAATATCTTTAATTCCTACTTTAATTTTAATTTTAGGTTGAGGATACCAGCCTGAACGTATTCAAGCAGGCATTTATATACTATTTTATACTTTATTATTTTCTTTGCCTTTACTAGGCTCTTTATTATTGGCTTTAAATAAAAGAGGTAGCCTTGTGATTTTATTAAGGCAACCTTTCATTTATGATAGTTATTTGATAATAATTTGATATCTTGCAACAGTAATGGCTTTTGTAGTAAAATTACCAATATATATACTTCATTTATGGTTACCTAAAGCTCACGTTGAGGCTCCAGTAGCTGGCTCAATAATTTTAGCGGGAGTTTTATTAAAGTTAGGGGGCTACGGCCTTATTCGTGTTCTTATTTTATTTCAATTTATAGGAAAAGAAACCTACTGAGTGTGATTAAGATTAGGTTTAGTCGGTGGGAGATTAGTAAGTTTAATGTGCCTACGTCAAGTTGACATAAAATCTTTAATTGCTTATTCTTCTGTTGCTCATATAAGATTAGTCTTATGTGGTATTATAGGGTTTAGTTGATGGGGTTTAAGGGGAGCAGTAGTAGTTATGGTAGGTCATGGTTTATGTTCTTCAGGTTTATTTTGTTTAGCTAATATTGTTTATGAGCGATTAGGTAGTCGAAGTTTATTAATAAGAAAGGGATTGTTATCTTTTATACCTAGAATAGGTCTGTGGTGGTTTTTATTAAGAGTAAGAAATATAGCAAGACCACCTTCTCTCAATTTATTAGGGGAAATTAATCTAATTATTAGAGTTGTAAGTTGAAGTAAGATGACTATATTTGGTTTAATTTCTTTATCTTTTTTAAGAGCGAGGTATACATTGTATATATATAGGTTAACTCAACATGGTTTATTCTTTAATAGTTTATATTCTTGTTGTTCGGGTAAAGTTCAAGAGTATATAATTTTGTTTTTACATTGGATACCTTTAAATGTTTTGCTTTTAAATAGAAACTTATTACTAATTAGCTCTTTAATTAAAATAAAATGTGTAAAGCGTTAAAGAATGATTTGAAAAATTAATTTATATGAGATTAGAATAATTAGGTTAGGAATAAGGTCAGTGATTTGTGGTATTAGGGGAGTTTCTAAATTAATAAAAAATATGTCAAATGTAGTTGAGTGGGAGATTATAATATTGAATTCATGTTCTATAACTTTTACTTTAGTTTTAGATTGGGTATCTCTATTATTTATGAGATTTGTTCTTTTAATTTCGAGAAGAGTTTTATATTATAGGGGTAGTTATATATCAAATGATAGGAACTTTAATCGTTTTATATATCTTGTATTAGCATTTGTTTTATCTATAATAATAATAATTTTAAGTCCTAATTTAATTAGTATTTTATTAGGTTGGGATGGATTAGGATTAGTGTCTTATGCTCTTGTAATTTACTACCAAAATGAGAAGTCAGCTAATGCTGGAATATTAACAATTTTATCTAATCGTGTTGGAGACATTGCAATTTTATTAGGAATTGGGGTTATAATAAGTCTTGGTAGTTGAAATTTTTTTTTATATAGGATGTATATAGAGGATAGGTGGTTAATATTTAAAATAATATTAATTTTAGCTGCTATGACTAAAAGGGCTCAAATCCCATTTTCTGCCTGGCTGCCAGCTGCTATAGCAGCTCCTACACCAGTATCTGCTTTAGTACATTCTTCGACTTTAGTTACAGCGGGAGTTTATCTTATGATTCGATTTAGAGCTGCGTTAGAAGAATCAAATAGCCAAATAATATTATTAATTATTTCTTGTTTGACCATATTTATAGCTGGATTAGGAGCTAATTTTGAATATGATTTAAAAAAAATTATTGCTTTATCTACATTGAGACAGCTAGGGGTTATATTAAGAATTATTTCTCTAGGTTACCCTGATTTAGCTTTTTTTCATTTATTAAGACATGCTTTATTTAAAGCTCTATTATTTATATGTGCTGGAGTTATTATTCATAATGTTAGTGATTATCAAGACATTCGTCACATGGGGGGTCTAATTAAATTTATACCTATTACTATTTCTTTTTTTGTAATTAGAAATTTAGCTTTATGCGGATTTCCTTTTTTAGCAGGATTTTACTCAAAAGATATAATTTTAGAGGTTTCTTTTATAAGTAGTGTAAATTTAGTTGTATTTATGTTATTTGTAATTTCAACTATATTGACAGTTATATACACAACGCGATTAGTTTACTATAGTTTAAGGGGGAGGTTTAATTTAATATCTATAAGAAACATAAATGACGGAGATAAAATTATAACTAATTCTATAAGGGGATTAGGAATAGGAGCTGTATTAGGGGGTAGAGTTTTATCTTGACTTATTTTTCCAGAGGTATATGTGATTTGCATAGATAGTTTTATAAAAAGTTTAGTGCTGTTGATTAGGGTTTTAGGGGGAGTAATTGGATATATAATTAATATATTAAGAGTCTCTTATAAATTAAACAGGTTAAGCTGCTATAGATTTGTAATTATAATTGGATCTATGTGGTTTATACCTTTTTTAAGAACTAAAAATATCACAATAAATTCTTTTGTTGTGGGGAAAATTATTCAAAAAGTAGGCGATAAAGGTTGATATGAATATCATGGAGGTCAAGGATTAAATATAAGGTTTAATAATTTATTTAAAATATTAAGTGTATTACAATTAAATAGATTGAAAATCTATATAAAAATATTTTTTGTTTCAGTTGTTATTGGTCTTTATGTTTTTATATAAAAAATTTATATAATTTATGAAGAATATTGCACTGAAGATGCAAAAGAGATAAAATTATCTGTAAATAATTTAAATAGTTTAATAAAAACGTTAGTTTGTGGAACTAAAGTTGTAAAGTATTACTTTAAGTAAAATAATAAAATTAAAGAGGATCGTTTTTAGAATTAATTAAATTCGGCTTTACAGTGAAAATGTAATGTGTTTATTTTACACTATAAAAATTTAGAGATATAAACGGAATTTAACCGCTTATATTAAAAGTTAGAAGCTTCTATATTTTACTTAATATCTCTTTGCTTAATAAGAATAATAATTCAATTATATCATTAACAGTGATATGCCTCTGTTTTGGCTTTTATTAATAATTAGAGGCCTAAGCCAAAATTTAGGTCGAAACTAAGTGCAATAATTCGCTTTCTAACTAAAACTAGTTCAATAGAACTCTTTATGAATGCAACTCACACGTCATTTATTGACTATAGTCTTATTTATTTAGACCACTCTAAAGCTTCTTGAGATCATTCGTAATAAAGCCCTAATAATAAAATTACTAGAAATAATATAGTTGTAATCAAGTAAGAAAATAAATTAGTATAATTTAGAATAGAAGCAATAGGTAGAAGCAGAGTAATTTCAACATCAAAAATCAAAAAAATTACAGCAATTAAAAAAAATCGTAAAGAAAATGGTAAACGAGCAGATCTTTTAGGATCAAACCCACACTCATATGGAGATCTTTTTTCGCGATCAATAATAGTTTTTTTTGATAAAATAGAAGCTAATAATATAACAAAAGAGGATAAAGCTAATGTAAGCAAAGATAAAATTAATAATACTATAATTATTTCTTCTAGGTATTCTAGACTTTTTGATTGGAAATCAAATATACTAATATATTAAAGAAATAACCACCTCATCAATAAATGAAAATATAAAGAAATAATCAAACTACATCAACAAAGTGTCAATATCAAGCAGCGGCCTCAAATCCAACGTGGTGCTCAGAAGAGAAGTGGCAATTATAAAGGCGAATTAAACAAATAAGTAAAAAAGTGGTTCCAATGAGAACATGAAGACCATGAAATCCAGTAGCTACAAAGAAAGTGGAGCCAAATACAGAATCGGCGATAGTAAATGAAGCTTCAATATATTCAAATCCTTGTAAAAAAGTGAAATAAATTCCTAAGATAACAGTTAGTAATAAACTTTGTAGGGCCTGAGAGTGATTTGATTCTATAATAGAATGATGAGCTCAAGTAACTGTTGCTCCTGATGAGAGAAGGACAGTTGTATTAAGAAGGGGAATTTGAAAGGGATTAAAAGCTTGAATACCCAAAGGAGGTCAATATATACCAATTTCAATATTAGGAGCTAATCTTCTATGAAAAAAAGCTCAGAAGAATGAAAAAAAAAATAGAATTTCTGACACAATAAATAAAATTATACCTCAACGTAAACCCCTTACTACTATTGATGTGTGAAGCCCTTGGTATGTCCCCTCTCGGGTGATATCCCGTCATCATTGAATTATAGTCAATAAAGTTGCTATAAGTCTAAGTATAAGAAGGTTTATGTTATATTGGTGAAATCATTTAACAAGTCCAGTTGTTAATATTATAGCTCTAATAGACCCAGTTAAAGGTCAGGGGCTTATATCCACTAAATGATAAGGATGGTGTCTATGAGATGATGTCATTAGTTAATTTCTCCTGTATATAGGGTACTTAAAACAGCAAATACATATGATTGAATAATTGCAACAGCAGATTCTAAAATTAATAAGAGGATTTGGCAAAAAATTAATACTGATAAAATTGACAGGGCTAATGAGGGCCCAGTACCCCCTAATAAAGTTAAAAGTAAATGACCAGCAATTATATTTGCGGCCAATCGAATAGCAAGAGTTCCAGGACGAATGATATTCCTAATTGTTTCAATAATTACTATAAAGGGTATTAAAATAGAGGGTGTTCCTTGAGGAACTAAATGTCTAAATATGTGCTGTGTGTGATTTATTCAACCAAATAATATTAAAGTAAATCATAAAGGTAGAGATAATGACATAGTTATAACTATATGACTAGATCTTGTAAATACATAAGGTATTAGTCCTAGAAAGTTATTAAATAAAATAAATCTAAATATAGAAATAAATAACATTGAGGCACCTATATGTGAGGGGGTTAAAAGAGCTTTAAATTCTTTATGTAAAGTCAAAATAATCTTTCTTCATAAAAAAGATCATCGAGAAGGAGAAGCTCAATAAAGATAAGGAATAAATATTAAACCTAAAAAAGTTGATACTCAGTTAATAGAAAAATTAAAAATTCTTGAAGAAGGTTCAAAAATCGAAAAAAGATTAGCTATAATTCTCAAGGTTTTTGGTTTAAAGTTTTATTATTTGGTAAATTTATAATTTTTTCAAATGGTTTAATAAAATAATTAACAGTTAAATATAATAGTAAACAAATATTAAAAAATATAAATAAATACAATCACAATAAAGGGGCTATTTGAGGCACTAAGAGATATCCTTAAAGGATTATTTTAGTATGACAAACTAAGGTTATAATTTAACTAACCTCTTCCACCAGAAGTAGGCGTAATACTATAGCAGGCTTAAAAGACCTGCACTTTCTTTCAGTCACCGGGTGAATCAGAATAAGATAAAGAAATTCAATTTAGGAAGGAGTCTGTAGATACCCTTTCAATTACAATTGGCATGAAGCTATGATTGGCCCCACAAATTTCAGAGCATTGCCCAAAAAAAAGTCCCGGCCGAGTAATAAGGAATCTTGATTGATTAAGTCGTCCAGGAATAGCATCAGCTTTTACGCCCAATGAAGGTACGGCTCACGAGTGAATAACATCCGCCGCAGTAATGATAACTCGGATTTGAGTGTTTATTGGAACAACAGTTCGATTATCAACGTCAAGAAGTCGGAAAGATGAATTTGTTATCTCATTTCTAGGAGTTATGTATGAGTCAAATTCTACATTTAAAAAATCTGAGTATTCATATCTCCAATACCATTGATGACCGATTGTTTTTAAAGTTATAGTTGGTCTATTTACTTCATCTAATAGATATAAAAGTCGAAGGGAAGGTAAAGCAATAAATACTAAAATAACAGCGGGAAGAGCAGTTCAAATTAACTCAATTGTTTGGTTTTCTAATATAAATCGATTGATGTGTGAGTTTATAATTAGAGATATTATTATATACCCTACAAATGTAATAATTATAATCAAAATTAATATAATATGATCGTGAAAAAAAATTAATTGTTCTATTAAAGGAGAAGCCCCATCTTGAAATCCTAAATATGCTCATGTTGCCATTAAATGTTTCTAAAAGAAGATTAAACTTCCTGGTAGGAGCTTAAACCCTATACATCTGTCTGTCATTTTAGAAATTAGTAATTAAAGGAATTTCCATGTAAGAATGATCGGCAGGGGGATATAAATGAGCTCATTCAATAGAGGTTGGCAGGAAGGGGGTAAATAATACAGGACGATTAGAGATTAAAGCTTCTCAGATAATGAATATAAATCCTAAAGCAGCTGTAAAAGAAATTATAGATCCTATGGATGATACAACATTTCATGTTGTAAAAGCATCTGGGTAGTCTGAATAACGACGCGGTATACCATTTAATCCTAAAAAATGTTGTGGGAAAAAAGTAATATTAACCCCAATAAATATAATAAAAAAGTGAATTTTTAGTCATTTAGGGTTAAGAGATAGACCAGTAAAAAGAGGAAATCAATGGGCAATACCCCCAAAAATACCAAACACAGCTCCTATTGATAAAACATAGTGAAAATGGGCAACTACGTAGTAAGTATCGTGTAGGATAATATCAATAGAAGAGTTTGCTAATACTACTCCAGTTAATCCTCCTACGGTAAATAAAAAAATAAAACCAAGAGCTCATAATAAGGATGGGCTATAATTGATTTGAGCCCCATGAAGAGTTCTTAACCACCTAAAAATTTTAATACCTGTAGGAACAGCAATAATTATAGTGGCAGAGGTAAAATAAGCTCGTGTGTCTACATCTATCCCCACAGTGAATATATGGTGAGCTCATACTACAAATCCTAAAATTCCAATTGCCAATATAGCATAAATTATTCCTAATGTCCCGAAAGATTCTTTTTTACCGGATTCTTGACTAACAATATGTGAAACTATACCAAATGCTGGTAGAATAAGAATATAAACTTCTGGGTGCCCAAAGAATCAAAAAAGGTGTTGATATAAAACAGGGTCTCCCCCTCCTGCAGGGTCAAAAAAGGATGTATTCAAGTTTCGATCAGTTAAAAGTATGGTGATTGCTCCGGCTAAAACAGGTAGAGATAGTAGAAGTAAAATAGCTGTAATAAATACAGCTCAAACAAAAAGAGGTATTTGATCTAGACTTATACCGAAGGATCGTATATTAATTACAGTAGTTATAAAATTTACAGCTCCTAAAATAGAGGAAACTCCTGCTAAATGTAAAGAAAAAATCCCTATGTCAACGGAGGCTCCAGCGTGAGCGATTGCAGCTGCTAAAGGAGGGTAAACAGTCCATCCAGTTCCTACTCCTCTTTCTACTATACCTCTTATTAACAGTAGTGTTAATGAAGGAGGTAATAATCAAAATCTTATGTTATTTATCCGAGGAAAAGCTATATCAGGGGCTCCTAATATTAAGGGAATTAATCAATTTCCAAATCCTCCAATTATAATAGGTATAACTATGAAGAAGATTATAACAAAAGCGTGTGCTGTAACAACTACATTATAAATTTGGTCATTTCCGATAAGAGTTCCGGGTTGTCCAAGTTCAGCTCGAATAATCAATCTTAATGATGTACCAACTATGCCAGCTCAAGCTCCAAATATAAAATATAAGGTACCAATATCTTTATGATTTGTAGAAAATAATCATCGTTGCAT